TGATTCTAACATTATCTATTAGAAATGAGTTTTCTAGCATTTGACTACGTACCACTAAAGGATTTAATCGCAAACTTGACAGATAACCCAGAAACTCTAAATTATCTTTAGATAATTGATTTATATTAACCTTTTGCGGTTGAAACCATATGGAAAAATAACATTGCCATAAATTAACAAAAAAATGTTTCCATTTATTCATCAGAATCGGTGTATCCTTTGTTGCCAGAATGCATTTTCCGTGATATCTAACATAATGTATGAAAGGATCCTTGAGCAACCCTAGGATTGCCGGAAAATTATTAACAAAGACTTTTAAAAAATGTTGTATTTTTACATAGAATAAAATTCGCTCAAAAAGGACTTCATAAGATGTCGATCGTAAATGAGAAGACCGCTTGCGTAGAAAAAAAAAGATGGATTCGTATTCACATACATGAGAATTATATAAGAACAAGAAAAATCGTGGATTCAAAATAGATTTTTTTTTTTTATCAAAAGTCTTCCAATTGCAAGACTCGTATAGACAGAACCGAAAAAAATGCAAAGAAGAGGCATCTTTTACCCGGTAACGTAGGGTTTGAACTAAGATTTCTAGATGGATGGGGTAAGGTATTAGTACATCTAACACATAATTAAAATGTGAGAATTTGTCTTCTAAAAAGGGAAATATTGAATGAATTGATTGTAAATTATAAGATTTTTTGAATTGTTTTCCTTCGAAAAAGGATCCTAATCTTAGGGAAAAAGGAATTTCTACAATCACTGCAAATAAAACAGATATCATTTGATAATAGAAAATATTGGTATGCCCAAAAAAGGGATTTTGGTTCAAATCCTTCGTGGGAATAATCAAACGATTCTGCTCAGACATCCGCAAAATTAAGCGTTTCACAATTAGTGAACTATATTTTTTGTCATAATCCGCATTTTCCAAGAAAATATAGCGATTTCGATTTAATCTATTTAAACCATGATCATAAGCAAGTACATAAATATACTCCCGAAAAAAAAGTGGATATAGAAAACTCTGTTGCCGAGCCCCATTGAACTCTAAATACCCCTGAAATTTATCCATTTGGGTTGAAATTCGATTTGAACTGTTAAAGTAAAGCCTTTATTTTATTGAGTTCTGAAATGACACATAGTGCGATACGGTCAAAATGAGGTATTAGACTACGAAAGCAATAGATACCTCATAAACAGGTAGACTGCTAACCAGATTCTCTATCTTTAATAGGTTTATGTTTAGTTATATTATAGAATAACAAAACAAAATGATTAGAAATCCTTTATTTTTTTTAACCTAATCGCTCTTTTGATTTTGGAAATATATATTTTTATCAATATACTGCTTCTTTTACACATCCATCTCCAACCTAACCCAAACTGACTAGGTAAAAAAATAATTAGGACTCATGAAAAAATTGATAATAACACGCAAGAAAAAAATTCCTTCCCATACCCGTATTAGGCACTAATCTATTTTTAACATTTAATTAGATCGGGTAATTTTTCAAATTACGAATGGAAGCTCGTTTCTTTTTTTTTCCTAAAATAAGGAAACCTGGTTTTTTTATCCATCCATTTATATTTATATTTATTCACTCGACCCAAATAGGAATTCCTTTTTTTTTGTTCGACACCGAAAATAAGGTTGTACCGATCAGGAAAGCAAAAAAAATGTTATCTGAATTCTCCCTTGATACGACATGCTATTTTTTCCATTCATTCCTTTCAGGATCAGTCGTGGTCTTACAAACTCTACCGTAGATCTGTACGAATCCTTTTCTTCATACAAATGTGTAAAAGATGCTAGTCGCACTTAAAAGCCGAGTACTCTACCGTTGAGTTAGCAACCCCCCCAAAAAAAGAATGTACTGCAAATATGTAGATACAACCAGAATAAAGAAAAAAAAAAAAAATCCAGTCATGTGTGCGTCCGGGATAAATAGATCTATTTCTCTATGAGAGAATTATATTTGGTCGATACACTGTTGTCAATATGATTGTGAATTTTTAATATAGCGAAAAGAAAAAAATAACAAAGTTTAACCCCTTGGTTTGTTAGTTGATACAATCAAGGAAAACTAAGCCAGTTAGGGTAATATCAAATCTTTTTATACTTTATTTAGACCCTTTTTTATGGCCTTTAATTTTTTATGAATAATGAATAAATTATTCATATAATAATAAATATATTATTTTATATACAGTATTTTTTTTACAATAAAATTTTGTATTTATACAAAAATTATAATTTATATAGATCCAAAATTCTTTTCATAAGTTTATTTATGATTATAAAAAAAGAGTAGATAAAATTTGATACCAAGCTATATACGAGTCTTTCGCATCCTCTTTTTTATGTTTCATTAATTCAATTTCGTTTTATTAAGACTAAATTATGTAAAATCCCTGCCTTCTTTGAAATATCGTGAACTGTTCTTGTTGGTTGAGCGCCTTTTTTAAGGAAATCGAGAATAGCAGGAAGATTTAAATAAGTTTGATTTGTTATTGGATCATAAAAACCCACTTTCCGAAGATCTCTTCCTTCTCTTCGGGATCGAACATCAATTGCAACGATTCGATAAACGGCTCATTGGGATAGATGTATATGAATAATACCCCCCCCTAGAAACGTATAAGAGGCTTTGGCCTCGTACGGCTCGAGAAAAAATTCAACGAGTATAAGTTAACTCTCTGTAATAAAATACAAATATTAGATAGATTAATAAAAACATTAAATCAATTAGCCAGTATTGAAACCCTAAAAAGTTTTTTCCATAAAAAGAATTCGTAACATTCTTACTCTAATAACTCAAGTTAAATAACTCTCAAATATCTCAACAGAGAATCCTTGAGTACTCTTTTTATTGAGTAGTCTCTAACCCTTTTTTGTTTGGCTCATTTTTTAGAATCAATTTTTATTCTTCATTCTGATCTATTTGTTCAAACAATTTAAAACTGGATTTCCTTGTTTCAGGATTCTTTATCCTTACTTGAAATCTTTGGGGTTAGACATGACTTCGGTGATCTTGAATCGTTTTATTAAAAAGGGCAGCAACAAACCCCTTATTTTATTTATGATTTCTTTTCTTTATATCAAAAAATCATACAAACGCTTGATTCACGCATGATAGACTTTTGATTCAAAGAATTTTACAAATTTAAGAAAATTTTATTTTTCCATTGTAAAATAGCTTGAAAGGTCTTTTTTTCAATATAAAAAAAAAAAAAAAACTTACGAAGTTGTTCCAACTTATGGATTCGCACTAACCCTAGATCCTTACTCCTGCGAAAGGAACAAAAACTTTCTATTCTACTCGAGCTCCATCCTGTACTTTTTTTTTCCAAAAAATAGAACACAAAATGTCGAGCCAAGAGCACCTATATTCCTATAAAAAAGTGGCGGATCAAAAAAAAATCCACAGCAGATCATGTCCTTCAATTCAAGTCGCACGTTGCTTTCTACCACATCGTTTTAAACGAAATTTTACCATAACATTCCTCTAGTTTGTGTAATTGATTCAATTCTGGAATCATGAATAGTCATAGTTCAGTCAGTATATCGTAATCTATACTTTTTCTTTCTATATGAATGGAATAGTGAATTTACGCGTAAAAGGTTCAGTCAGAATTCAAATGAATCCCATATCAGATTGTAGATATGTAAAATCGAAATTTGAATATAAATATATATTTATATAAATAAATATATTTTTTTGTTGAAATGACGAAAAAAAAGTTTATTTTTTTTTTTCATTTCAATATTTTATATATAAAATAAATTTTATTTTTTAAACAGAAAAAGAAAGGTGGTGTACAAAAGCAATAGAAATTTTATTCCGTAATGACTGTACTCTGGGACGGAAGGATTCGAACCTCCGAATAGCGGGACCAAAACCCGTTGCCTTACCGCTTGGCTACGCCCCATTTAGATTTTTATTCAAGACTACTAAAAGAGTAATAGTGCTATTGGTTGTTCGTCAATTCAATTTAAGCCCAAATAAAAATAGATTACACAGGTGCTAGAGTTTTGACACGTGTAGATAGCAAATCAAACTGACTTTATTGATCATTACATATAATTCAATTAAGATATTGTATGAAAATATTATTTCTTTAATTCTCATAAGAGAATGAAAGGTTTTTTGATTGAGTAAGTTCAACAAAGTCTTTTTAGACTATCTTTACTTTGTTTTTTCTTTATATAAAAAAATATTAATAACTCAATCAAAATTAAATTATCCACAAGAACACCAATTTATGTTATGCTTAATATATTTAATTTGATCTGTATTTGTTTTAATTCTGCCCTTTTTTCAAGCACGTTTTTAGTCGCCAAATTGCCTGAGGCCTACGCCTTTTTGAATCCAATCGTAGATGTTATGCCCGTAATACCTCTTTTCTTTCTTCTCTTAGCCTTTGTTTGGCAAGCAGCTGTAAGTTTTCGATGAAATTCTTACTACTCTCTTATAAAAATTCGCGGTTTTTTTCTTCCAACAATTCAAAAGATCAAAAAAATCTTGGCGTATGAACGAACTCTCAATTCAAATATTGAATTTTTTTGGTAGCCATACTAAAGCCGGATCATTATATTTCCTAAATTTTATCCTCTTTTCCCTAAACGAAAGAACCTAATTAGATTCGAACTCACAAAAATAAATCACTTGATTTTTTGGTATCAAAATAAGATATTTGGTATAAAAATAGAGAATCTATTCTCTTTTTTTTTTCAAAAAAAAGTAAGATCTTGGAGATTGTGTAATGCTTACTCTCAAACTTTTTGTATATACTGTAGTTATATTCTTTGTTTCTCTCTTCATATTTGGATTCCTATCTAATGATCCAGGACGTAATCCGGGACGTGAAGAATAAAAAAGCAAGGTTTTTTATTGCTTTATTTAATTAGTGGAAATGCTCGAATTTTTTTTTGTTTTTTTTATTACACATCATCAAAAGTAGAAAGGGAAAGAGAGGGATTCGAACCCTCGGTA